ATTTCTTTTCTACTTGTGAGATCCTAAGGAAAATAATTTTGTTTCTACCGAGCTCAAATAATAAGCTGAGGGTTCTAGTAAACCAAAACCATCATTTTATAGCTATTTTGGCTTCAATCTCCCCTTTTTAAGCGCAAAAATTGAAGATTTAGTTACGATTGAAAGTTTTGTACTATTATTCCATAGATCTTTTATTCATACTCATTTAATTGGAAGAATTGAACCAATCAAAAAAATTATGCTTCTCGACTCCATAATACAATTTTTTTATGAAAATTCTGATTGTCTTTTGTATATAAATCGTGATAATGTATATTTTTTCCTCAAATGTGCTATTGAGGGATAAAGTATTAAATCTTTTTAAGAAATAAAGTTTTTGATCGGAATATGAAAAAAAAAAAGGAAAGACCCCTTAACTATTGAAGTTGTTAATAGAACGAATCACACTTTTACCACTAAACTATACCCGCTACATATTCATTATTGGATATAAATGGGCCTTTTGTCCAACAAAGTAATTAGATGTAGTCAATATAGCATCATAATCATGAAAATCTCAGGATTAACACGTATTTTGTTCCCCCACGGGAAAACTTGAAAAAAGAATAGGTAAATAGCAAAAAGTTTAGTCAAATTTCAATAGTGTACTAAAGTTATAAGTCTTTTATTTTTTGAAACCTCTCTTCGTTTGAACCATTAGATTTTCTGAATTTGGGTAAATTGGGCCTCAAACTTTCAAGCTTGTCCTTTGCTTTGAACAAGTAAATGATTTCTAGTATCATTTTCGAAATATGTGTATTTTTTTTCATATTCTTTCTCTTATCAGATCTCTTTTTTTTTTGTTCTTAAATAGAAAATTTATAAAATTAGGAAATTCATTAATACAAAACAAAATTCATTCTAAATGAAAATTGGAGTTCAGTATTCTATTCATCTTAATAATTCCCTTAAGAAGTCTTAATATTAATAAGAAAGAAAAAAAAATAAAGACGAAAAATCTTAGTACAATATTAGTACTCTATTGGTATATAATATATACTCTAAATACTATTAATAGTACTAAAACACTTTTACTATTTTTTACTAGAAAGCTATAAATAGTAAATATTCTAAATTAGACTCTAATTTACTATAATATACTAAGAATAGAAATAGAATCTCTAAGATTCAATTAGTAAATAAATATTAAATATATAGAAATATAGAATCTAAAATGAAAATAAAATAGATTCATTCTATTCATTATTAATTTAGATATTAGATATTAGATTTAGATATATAATATAATATATATAATATTAATATATAGTTAGATATAGATAATTTTTTCAAGAATTTATAAGATAATCTATCTATTAGAATCTTATCTAATTTAGAAAATTTAGGAATGGCAATGAAAATTACTCTTCTCTTTTCAATAAATATTTTGATTTGTCGAAACAAAAGAAGTACTGGCCCGGCCAGTACTTATACTTAACCAGGCCGGTGAAATGAAGTTTTTGTTTTGTAAAAAAGAAAAGAAGTAAGGTATTCTTTCTATTCGAGAAATATTTTTTGAATCATTGATTTCACATATGATAAATTTCCAATTTTGACTGGGGAGAGATGGCTGAGTGGACTAAAGCGTCGGATTGCTAATCCGTTGTACGAATTCTTCGTATCGAGGGTTCGAATCCCTCTCTCTCCGATCACTTGATATTTTATAATTGGAATAATTTTTGATTATTCTTTATTTATTTAATTTATTTATTTATGAATCTTTTATCTTTATATAACATCTATTCCATTTCTTTTCTTTATACATTTACCTATGAAAAAAGAAAGAGTAAAAATGAATCTCATCTCTTTTTTTATTCTTTTTATTCTTCACGCCCAGGATTACGCCCCGGATCGTTAGATAAGAATCCGAAGATGAATAGAGAAACAAAGAATATTACTACTGTGTAAACGAATAGTTTAAGAGTAAGCATTACAAATCTCCAAGATAAGATAAGATCCTTTTTTTTAAGGAAATAGATCACCTATTTTACGACACATACTATCGCTCTAAAGATAAAAAAAGGAAGTTTTTTTGAAATTTATTTTCACGAATTTTTTTTCTAATGTAATAAGATTCGTCTTTTTTCGTTACCAAAAATTTCTTGCCATATTCATATCTAGAATTATCTATAATTAAGTAATTTGAAATTAAGTAATTTGAGAAGGAATTTTATGGGGTATGGGATCTTATAAAGGAAAGGTTAGAACCAAATAAATAAGCTGATTAGCTTTTTAAATAAAAGATAAAGATCATCGCCCCCTTCCCTTATTCAATATTCAAATGAAATTTCATAAAATACCAGACTTTTTGAATCGAGGGTTCCTAATGTCCAAACTTATCTGAATCTTATTTATGATCTTATTGATATTCAGAATAAAATCTCATCTTTTTTTTTGTAAAATAAATTCTGAATTGAATATAGATTAGAGATTCAATTTTTATCGGAAACTTACAGCAGCTTGCCAAACAAAGGCTAAGAGAAAAAAGAGTAAAGGGATAATTGGCATAACGTCTATGATTGGATTGAAAAAGGCATAAGCCTCGGGCAATTTGGCGAAGAAAAAACTACTCAAAGAAAGGGTAGAATTAAGACAGATACAAATTAAACAAAAGATATTAAGCATAACAAATATTCTTTTCTTGTTCTTAAAGTTAAAGATTCAAATTAAATTGAATAAGAAATTATCAGATTGGATTGAGTTGTTTTTCTGAGGTAAAATTGAAAAGAAAAAAAGGTAGATAGCAGATAAAATAAATAAATTCTTATTTTTCTTTGACTTCTCCCCAATCAAGAATCCTTCCTTACATTATCCAATCAAATAAGAATACAAGGAATTCTATTTTTATAGAATATCTTAATTGAATTATAAGTAATGATCAATTAATCTTTTTGATTCTATATCTATTATGTTGAATCCTAGCGGCAACATGTCCTATATTTCTTTAGGTTGGTTATTGACGAATAACCAATATTTATCTTAGTTTTTCTTAGACCAAAAAGAAATGGGGCGTGGCCAAGCGGTAAGGCAACGGGTTTTGGTCCCGTTACTCGGAGGTTCGAATCCTTCCGTCCCAGATCGTTCGCATCAGAAACAAAAAATTCTTCTCGATTGAAATTGAAAATTGAATTCAACAATTCTTTGTTTTTTTTTATAATGGAGATGGATGCGAAAAGATCAGAATCCCGAGGATTCTGATTTTATCTTTGATCTTACCTTACACGAGACTTTTTAGACTTTCTAATAATGAAAACAAAGAAACTTTATTCTCAAACTATCTCTCTGTTTTAAATTCAATGAAAATCAGATTCAATTGGAGATGGTGAAAAAAAGGAAATCATAATATTCAAATTATAAAATCATATTTCATAAATCTAAAGGAAAAATGAGAAAATATGAATAGATTAGGATATCCTTATATTAGAATCTATTCATACATAAATCCATAATTCTTACATAAGAATATATATTGTCTATTTGTATATTTTTCTTATTAAGAATATCTTATTATTTCAGATTATCTTATTCTTTTCTTTATTCTCTAATTGACTATAATTGAATATTTATGAAGATTTCAATGAAATCTTTAGTTAAATAAAAACTTTTATCCATTCATGGGTATTTCTTTTCCATCTGAATGAAAGTAAAGCCAAAGGATTTTTTTAGGTTTAGAATCTTTTTTATTTTAAGAAAAAGGATTTCTGATGGACAATCCTCAAAGATTTGTTGAAGATGTAAAGAAGTTTGCTTAAAACTGGTTTGTTGTTTTATGTTCTATTATTCATATGAGAAAATATAGGGGTAATGTTAAGTGAAATACTTTTTGGGTATAGACTTAATCTATAAGTCTATAAGTGTAGATTCTTATGTATCGGTTCAGCCAATGACTATTCATGATTCCATATTTAATCAATTGCATATGGTTCCAAATTAAAAGAAAATTATAGGGATGTTATGGTAAAACTTCGTTTGAAACGATGTGGTAGAAAGCAACGTGCGACTTGAAGGACATGATTGGCTGTGGATTCTGACATCCACCATCTTCTATACGAATGAAGATGCTCTTGTCTCGACATGATTTGTTCTGCTAGGAACCTGATTAAATTTGTCTTGGGTTGCTAAATAAAGAGACTAATGGTATATATAAGGTATAGCATATGATGGAGCTCGAGCAAAAATAATTGATTCTTTTATCGGGGTAATAATCTAGGGTTAGTGACAATCAATAAGTTAGATCAACTTTGTAAATATATCATAAATATCTAAATATAGATTATAGATAAATGGAGAGGTTCAAAATTGAACAAGTTTGAAATGAAAAAAAAACCAAATTTGTCTAAATTTTCAAACTGTTTTAATCAAGAGTGTATCACAAAGGAATAAAATGATTTTTCTCTTTTCCATAGAAAGAACAAAAAACAAAAGGTATGTTGCTGCCTTTTTGAAAAGGAGTAAAGATCACCGAAGTAATGTCTAAACCTAATGATTGAAAAAAGCGCAAAGCAAAAACAACAAATTCCGGAACAAGGAAACACTTTTTTAACTTGTCTCAACAATTGGATCAGAATGAGTAAAAAAAAAAATAGATCTGAAAATAGACAGAAAAAGAGGTTAGAGACAGCTCAATAAATTTTAAGGATTTCCTTTTAAAATCTTTTCAAAATATCCAACTTGAGTTAGGAGTATAAATGAGATTTCTTTTTCTGTAAAGAAGGAAAAAAAATAGATAGAAATAGAAATTCTATAAATTCGAATCATTTTTTCTTGAGCCGTATGAGGAGAAAACTTCCTATACGTTTCTAGGGGGGCATCTTTTATCTACATCTATCCCAATGAGCCATCTATCGAATCGTTGCAATTGATGTTCGATCCCGAAGAGAAGGAAGAGATCTTCGAAAAGTGGGTTTTTATGATCCGATAAAGAATCAAACTTATTCAAATGTTCCTGCTATCTTATATTTCCTTGAAAAAGGTGCTCAACCCACAGGAACTGTTTATGATATTTTAAGCAAGACAGAATTCTTTAAAGAATTTCGAATTTCTTTTGATAAAAAAGAAAAGAAAGAATCATAAAGAAAAAAGTATAAGATAAAGAGTACCTATCTTTATTTAATTCTTTATTCAAAGTTTCTTTTTTTCTTGTTCTATTCATACTTCGTTTATTCTCCTTTTTCTTATTTTTGTGGACCCCCCCAACAAGGGGGGGTAATCTTTCTTCTTGTATTTGTATTGTATCTTTCTTTTTTTGATTAAAGAAAACCGCTATTTTTCTATCTATACCTTTTTCTTATTCCTTTTCCTTATTTTTTTTCCACTCAAAGTTTTATTCTTTATGTTGTGCTAATGTAATACAAATTTCCATAGAATTTCTTGAATTTTGTTTTCTAAAAAGTCCATTTATATTGACAATGGCGTATCAAACAAATATAATTTGATCATATATAAATAGATCTTTTTATCCCCATTACCTATTGGCTCTTTCCTTCATTTTAGTAAAATGGATGAGTTTGCTGAATTTTTTTTTATTTCGATCATATCTACACTTCATATTGGTCCGGGTTGCTAACTCAATGGTAGAGTACTCGGCTTTTAATTGCGACTATGATCTTTTACACATTTGGATGAATAAATTCGTCTAGACTCTTGGTATAGTTTATAAGACCGCGACTGATCCTGAAAGGTAATGAATGGAAAAAAGAGCATGTCGTAAAAAGAATAGAAAAATAGAAAAAAAAGAAAAATTCTTGTTCTATTTAGATTAATTTAGATTATGAGTACTAGAATTTTTCTTTTTAGAATATTTTGAAAATTTAGTTAAGTAAACTCTTTTTGGTCTAGTGAATAAATGGATAGAGTCTTATGGCTCCAATTCGAGTAAGACAAAAAAGCAACGAGCTTCCCTTCTTAATTTGAATGATTACCCGATCAAATTACTAATTATACGTTAAAAATAGATTAGTGCCTTATGTGGGAAAAGGGTCTCTTGTGAGACCATTGATTCTTTTTTTTTCTTAATCCTAATTATTCTTTATTGTGGATTGAAGACGGATGTGTATAAGAAAGAGTATAGTGATAAAAAATTATTATTTCCAAAGTCAAAAGAGTGATTAGGTTGCAAAAATAAAAGATTTTTACCCTTTTTTCTTCTTGTTATTTTCTTTATTTCTTTTCTTCTTTTTCCTATATTCCTAGTTATATTAACAAGAAAAAGAAAATCAAATTAGATAAAAAGGGAAAAGAAAAAGATCTGTAGATTGGGCTCTTTGTCTCCGGAGTATATATTCTTTATTTGTTCTTACTTTTATAGAATTTTATAATTTTTTACTTCTTAGATTATTCTTATGATTTTTAATCACAATAAAGTCTAAAAGTTTAAAAAGTAGAAAAAGTCTATCTTATTTTCGATTCTTTAAAATAGAAAAAAAATAAAGTAAAAGTATAGACAGTGCATAGTCTAGAATAATACTAGACTATATTATTAGAATTATCTCTTAGAATAATTAGAAGAATAATATTCTTATTCTATTATTCTTTATTATTCTAATATTCTAATTTCTTCTAGTTAGAAGTTCTATTCTTTTCTTATAAATAGTATTTTACTATAAGAGAAAAATAGACTATCATACAACATAAACACATACGCCGTTCTGACCCATATTGCACTATGTATCATTTCATAAGACAAGAAATGCCTCTCTTTTTTGGTTAAAGTAGAAATGTATTGAAATAGCAGGATTACAAGGATATTTAGATTGAAAAAAGAGATATTTTGGCAACAAAACTTCCTATATCCGCTACTCCTCCAGGAGTATATTTACTCACTTGCTCATTATCATAGCTTCAATAGTTTGATTTTTTATGAACCTGTGGAAATTATAGGTTATGACAATAAATCTAGTTTGGTACTTGTGAAACGTTTAATTACTCGAATGTATCAACAGAAATATTTGATTTCTTCGGTGAATGATTCTAACCAAAATGTATTTTCGCTGGACAAGAATTCTTTTTCTTATCATTTTTATTCTCAAATGGTATCAGAAGGTTTTGGAGTCATTCTGGAAATTTCATTCTCATCGCGATTAATAGCCTCCCTTGAAGAAAAAAGAATACCAAAATCTCAGAATTTACGATCTATTCATTCAATATTTCCCTTTTTAGAGGATAAATTATCACATTTAAATTATGTGTCGGATCTACTAATACCCTATCCCATCCATCTGGAAATCTTGGTTCAAATCCTTCAATGCTGGATCAAAGATGTTCCTTCTTTGCATTTAGTGCGATTGATTTTCCACGAATATCATAAATTGAATAGTCTCATTACTTCAAAAAAATCCATTTACGTCTTTTCAAAAAGAAAGAAAAGATTCTTTTTGTTCCTACATAATTTTTATGTATATGAATGCGAATATCTATTCCTTTTTCTTAGTAAAAAGTCTTCTTATTTACGATCAATATCTT